AAAGTGGGTGATAAAGTAGCTGGAAGACATGGAAATAAGGGTATCATTTCCAAAATTTTACCGAGACAGGATATGCCTTATTTGCAAGATGGAAGACCTGTTGATATGGTCTTCAACCCGTTAGGGGTACCTTCCCGAATGAATGTAGGACAGATATTTGAATGCTCGCTGGGGTTAGCGGGGGATCTGCTAGATAGACATTATCGAATAGCACCCTTTGATGAGAGATATGAACAAGAGGCTTCGAGAAAACTAGTCTTTTCTGAATTATATGAAGCTAGTAGGCAAACAGCGAATCCATGGGTATTTGAACCCGAATATCCGGGAAAAAGCAGAATATTTGATGGAAGAACGGGGGGTCCTTTTGAACAACCTGTTATAATAGGAAAGCCTTATATCTTGAAATTAATTCATCAAGTTGATGATAAAATACACGGACGTTCCAGCGGGCATTATGCACTTGTTACACAACAACCCCTTCGAGGAAGGGCCAAGCAAGGGGGGCAACGGGTGGGAGAAATGGAAGTTTGGGCTCTAGAGGGATTTGGTGTTGCTCATATTTTACAAGAGATGCTTACTTATAAATCTGATCATATTAGAGCTCGCCAAGAGGTACTTGGTACTACGATCATTGGAGGAACAATACCTAAACCCGAGGATGCTCCAGAATCTTTTCGATTGCTCGTTCGAGAACTACGATCTTTGGCTCTGGAATTGAATCATTTCCTTGTGTCTGAAAAGAACTTCCAGATTAATAGGAAGGACGCTTAATCGGAATGAATTCGAATTTTTCTTTTATGATCGATCGGTATAAACATCAACAACTTCGAATTGGATCAGTTTCTCCTCAACAAATAACTGCTTGGGCCAAAAAAATCCTACCTAATGGAGAGATAATTGGAGAGGTGACAAAACCCTACACCTTTCATTACAAAACCAACAAACCTGAAAAAGATGGATTATTTTGTGAAAGAATTTTTGGACCTATAAAAAGTGGGATTTGTGCTTGTGGAAATTATCGAGTAATCGGGGATGCAAAAGAAGAACCAAAATTTTGTGAACAATGCGGGGTCGAATTTGTCGATTCTCGGATACGAAGATATCAAATGGGATACATCAAACTGGCACGCCCAGTAACCCATGTATGGTATTTGAAACGTCTTCCTAGTTATATCGCGAATCTTTTAGATAAGCCTCTTAAAGAATTAGAGGGCCTAGTATACTGCGATGTGTGATTTGATCAAAATTGTAATTTTACAAATTCAGAACGAAAAACTGTCATCCCATTCAATCGAATTGGGATGCCCCGGATCTGACATGTCTCGTGGTAGGAGTAACATGAAACTCAGAATTATGGGTGTGGTCAATACTCCCAAGTAAAAAAAGGGAATTAGTCTATGGTCGATTCAATAACAGAAATACCTCGTGAAAAAAAGACTTGACTTCTTTCTTTTGCTTTTGTGAAATAAACCATTCCTCGTCGTTTAGAAAGAAATTATGTCCAAATAAATATGCCATGGTTGCAGGAGTCTATCCATCGCATATAGGCTTTAAGGATATCGTGACATAACCATCGAGGTGAAGTAGAGACCTAAAAGATTGAATGGCACGATACATAGACAAATAAATCCCTTCTGAACTCTAAGGCACTCCCTTTTAAGGGGATTCATTGTTCGAAGGGAAGTAGACTACTCAAGAATTTCACATTTCATTTATTTGATTTCGTATATATAGAAATTGAATAATAAAAAGAAGAATGAATCAATGAAATGTTGCTTGATCTTCTTTGGGAACTTGAGTAAGGGGTAGTTGGGGGTTTTATAGAATTTGAAAGTGGAACCCCCTTACTTTACCTTTTTGGGGTCTAACTACTTTAGCCGGATGAGAGGAAACTTTCACATCCGATTTTGAAAGGGGGAGATAGGATCCTATCCAAATTTTTCTTTTGCTAGGCCCATGGCTAAAAAACCAACTTTCTTACGATTACGTGGTTTATTCGAATATGAAATCCAATCCTGGAAATACAGCATCCCACTTTTTTTTACTACCCAAGGTTTCGATACATTTCGAAATCGAGAAATTTTTACTGGCGCAGGTGCTATCCGAGAACAATTAGCCGATCTGGATTTGCGAATTATTATAGACTCTTCGCTGGTCGAATGGAAAGAATTAGGGGAAGAGGGGCCCACGGGTAATGAATGGGAAGATCGAAAGGTTGGAAGAAGAAAGGATTTTTTGGTTAGACGCATGGAATTAGCTAAGCATTTTATTCGAACAAATATAGAACCGGAGTGGATGGTTTTATGTCTATTACCAGTTCTTCCTCCCGAGTTAAGACCGATTATTCAGATAGATGGGGGGAAACTAATGAGCTCCGATATTAATGAACTCTATAGAAGAGTTATTTATCGGAACAATACTCTTATCGATCTATTAACAACAAGTAGATCTACGCCAGGGGAATTAGTAATGTGTCAGGAGAAATTGGTACAAGAAGCCG